GGTGGAACTCCGGGTTGAGGAGTTACTCGGAATGCTGCCAAAATATCAGTATCTTTGGTTTCATAGTCAGGAGTATAATAAGTCAATTTGTAATCTTTAACACCAGCTTTGAATCCAGCACTTGCTTTAGTCTCTGTTTGTGGTGACATAAGTCCCTCCCTACAACTCATGAATTAAGAATTCTTACAACAACAGGGTCTACTCGATATGTATTAGGCGTAAATAACTCAAAACCTTTGACAACAATTTTTCAAACACAAAATATTTAACGAATATTATAAACTAATTAAAATGTTAAAATTGGTTTGTTATTAGACCATGTATTTGATAAATAAAATACATCATTATTGTATATCTATATTATTGTATACTCTTTTATATATATGGTGCAACCCAATCCTTGTTTTGCAAGTTTATAATGGAGGAGTATATCCCTTCTTATTATTAATCTAAGAAATGAAATACTAATAAAAATTCCCTCTTGACAGTGATATATGTTGTATATGTAAATCCTAGATGTGAAACTAGGCATAAATCGTAGTATAAAACACAAAAATCCATAAAAAAAGAAATAAAGATTGGTTGAACTTGAAAATTTCATCATTCAATGTGTAGTGTAAATGATTGAATTGGATTCATTTGAGTGGTACAAACTAAATCGAATGCTAACTCCATTTATTTATTATTGAATTAACTGATCAATTTGATATCGGACATATTTTTTTCAGTACTATTCAAAAATTTCGACATATTTCACTTTATTATTATGAGAATAAATCCTACTACTTCTGGTCTTGGCGTTTCCACGCTTGAAGAAAAAAACCTAGGGCGTATCGCTCAAATTATTGGCCCGGTATTGGATGTCGTTTTTACCCCCGGCAAAATGCCTAATATTTATAATGCTTTAGTAGTTAAGGGTCGAGATACTGCCGGTCCACAAATTAATGTTACTTGCGAGGTACAACAATTATTAGGAAATAATCGAGTTAGAGCTGTCGCTATGAATGCTACAGATGGGCTGATGAGAGGGATGGAAGTGATTGACACGGGAACTCCTCTAAGTGTTCCAGTCGGAGGAGCTACTCTTGGACGAATTTTCAATGTTCTTGGGGAGCCTGTTGATAATTTAGGTCCCGTAGATACTCGCACAACATCTCCTATTCATAGATCGGCGCCTGCCTTTATACAGTTAGATACAAAATTATCAATCTTTGAAACAGGAATTAAAGTAGTGGATCTTTTAGCTCCCTATCGCCGTGGAGGAAAAATAGGGTTATTTGGAGGAGCTGGAGTAGGTAAAACAGTACTCATCATGGAATTGATCAACAACATTGCCAAAGCTCATGGAGGCGTATCCGTATTTGGCGGAGTAGGCGAACGTACTCGTGAAGGAAATGATCTCTACATGGAAATGAAAGAATCTGGAGTGATTAATGAAAAAAATATTGCAGAATCAAAAGTGGCTCTAGTCTATGGTCAAATGAATGAACCCCCGGGAGCTCGTATGAGAGTTGGTTTGACTGCCCTAACCATGGCAGAATATTTCCGGGATGTTAATGAGCAAGACGTACTTTTATTCATCGACAATATCTTTCGTTTCGTCCAAGCAGGATCGGAAGTATCCGCCTTATTAGGGAGAATGCCTTCTGCAGTAGGTTATCAACCTACACTTAGTACAGAAATGGGTTCTTTGCAAGAAAGAATTACTTCTACTAAAGAGGGATCCATAACTTCGATCCAAGCAGTTTATGTACCTGCGGACGATTTGACCGACCCTGCTCCTGCCGCGACATTTGCACATTTAGATGCTACTACCGTACTATCAAGAGGATTAGCTGCCAAAGGTATTTATCCGGCAGTGGATCCTTTAGATTCCACGTCAACTATGTTACAACCTCGGATTGTTGGCGAGGAACATTATGAAATTGCGCAAAGAGTTAAGCAAACTTCACAACGTTACAAAGAACTTCAAGACATTATAGCTATACTTGGGTTGGACGAATTATCCGAGGAGGACCGTTTAACTGTAGCAAGAGCACGAAAAATTGAGCGTTTTTTGTCACAACCCTTCTTCGTGGCAGAAGTATTTACTGGTTCTCCAGGTAAATATGTTGCTCTCGCGGAAACAATTAAGGGGTTTCAATTGATTCTTTCCGGAGAATTAGATGGTCTTCCCGAGCAGGCCTTTTATTTGGTGGGTAACATTGATGAAGCTACCGCGAAAGCTATGAACTTAGAAGGGGAGAGCAATTTGAAGAAATGACCTTAAATCTTTGTGTACTGACTCCTAATCGAATTATTTTGGATTCAGAAGTGAAAGAAATTATTTTATCTACTAATAGTGGCCAAATTGGTGTATTACCAAACCATGCCCCTATTGCTACAGCTGTAGATATCGGTCTTTTGAGAATACGCCTCAATGACCAATGGTTAACTGTGGCTCTGATGGGCGGTTTCGCTAGGATAGGTAATAATGAGATCACTATTTTAGGAAATGATGCAGAGATGAGTACTGACATTGATCCGCAAGAAGCTCAACAAGCTCTTAAAATAGCTGAAGCTAACTTAAGTAGAGCTGAAGGTAAGAAACAGGCAATTGAGGCGAATCTAGCTCTCAGGCGGGCTAGGACACGAGTAGAGGCTATCAATAATATTTCCAAATAAATAAAAATAATCAATCAAAAGAAGTTTTTTATCTTTTAGAAGTGGAAGTTATTTATTATACTATACATATCCCATTTCAATTCTGCTAATTGAAATGGAATACAGTTAAAGTCTAATTTGATACAACTAAAAGAAAAAATATGGTAGAAAAACTTATTAGATACCATTGACTCCGGTATCTAATGAGTTCTACCTACTATTGGATTTGAACCAATGACTCCCGCCGTATGAAAGCAATACTCTAACCACTGAGTTAAGTAGGTTATTTATCATCAAAAAGGATCCATTACTTGGGGAATTATAGATGGAATATTATTTATAAGCAATACCAATCTCCTTTAGCCATAGAACTATCCTGTGGGATCATGGAATATCCAATCCATCTTGACAAGAAATTATCTATATGTTAAGATATCTATGAACAAGGGCTATAGCTCAGTTAGGTAGAGCACCTCGTTTACACATGCGCCAATGCTTTTCAAGGGAGCCAATTATGCAATGAACATAATTTATCTTATTGAGAAATCGATGTCTTACTCCATAAATTAAACTCGAGAGAACAAAAGAACAATAGCATGACAAATTTTTGGTTCGGTCTGATTCAGGTACGAATTCAGATACCAAATAGAATCCTTTATAGTTGATAAGGTTAATACTCAGCCCATTCAATGCCAGGCATAATGAGTTTAAGGACCTCAATCAAAATAACCTCTTTTCGTTCTATGAACTTTAAGGTGTATGAAGTCTCATATTTGACTCTTGCAGCGGAGCGGCGGAGACTCTATTTAACTTAGGTTAATTTAGGCCGGAGGCAGACCTAAGTCAAGGTAACCCTTCTTTGAAAAACTTTGGTATTGCTCTTAGATTAGAATACAAATAATGAATCAGAGCACATGGAACCATCTCATTATCTTTTTTTCTTCCCGTAATAAAGGAAAGAAAAATATGGTGGACTAACTGAATATTTACATCAGTTAATGAAAGAGCCCAATGCAACAAAATGCATGTTGGGTCTTTGAAACAGTTCGAATCATTTCGATAATAATAAAAAGTTTGATCTGTTTTACCGAGAAGGTCTACGGTTCGAGTCCGTATAGCCCTAATACATTCTATTTTTTAGAAATAGATTTTATTTCCTTATTAGTGCTTTTTTATGAAAAGGCCAATAGGTTGGTCCATAGAAATAAAAGCATTACTACATGTTCATGTAAGTACATAGGGACAGAAAAATAAAAACAAGAACAATGCATTTTAATGGATCCAATTTTAATAGATCTAACACAGTATTTGTAAAATCTTGGCTTGGATAAAATACCCATACCTTTTCATTAATTTTCGTGCATGACATGATGCTGGCTAAAAACTTTAGCCTGACCTAACCAAATCGAATCATAGGTCACATGGACCTAGGACCTAATTCTTTTTTTGGTCTTGTATTTGTTTTGTGGAAGTCCCCAGACTAATCGAGAACAATAACTCCAATTGATTGTTTTGGATATGATTAATTAGTCCTAAATGTATCAACTTGAGTTTAATTTTATATTCTATCAGTTGAGTTGGTTGGGTAATTTGGTCTGTCGAATAGTTCAATGTATTAAATTTTTTATATCGAGTCAATACAAACAATGAAAAATAAATGATATGATATAATGAATGAATCTTTAAATTAAAAATGAAACAAGACATGTCCCGCAGCAAACAAACTCTATGTGGTTTGATTAAATTAAAATCAATTCTTGTTTCTCCTAAGAAGTTTTGGTTCTGGATTAATTGACAATTACAATTCTAATCGAATAATTCAGCATATTCCACATTCAATTAATTAATAGGGGTGCACTTATGTTTCTGCTTCACGAATATGATATTTTTTGGGCATTTCTAATAATATCAAGTGTTATTCCTATCTTAGCATTTGTAATTTCCGGAGTTTTAGCACCAATTAGTAAGGGGCCGGAGAAGCTCTCTAGTTATGAATCGGGTATAGAACCCATGGGAGATGCTTGGTTACAATTCCGAATCCGCTATTACATGTTTGCTCTAGTTTTTGTTATTTTTGATGTTGAAACGGTCTTTCTTTATCCATGGGCAATGAGTTTCGATGTATTGGGTGTATCCGTATTTATAGAAGCTTTAATTTTCGTGCTTATCCCAATTGTGGGTTCAGTTTATGCATGGCGAAAAGGAGCATTAGAATGGTCTTAGCTGAATATTCAGACAATAAAAGGGAAGGAAAAGATGACATTAAGACAATTATGAATTTGATTGAGTTTCCGTTACTTGACCAAACAACACCCAATTCAGTTATTTCAACTACATTGAATGATCTTTCGAATTGG